CCCGGAAAGACTAAAGGATTTAAAATTTTAAAATGAGGAAATACGGATAAACCAGAGTTTTGGTGACTATCCAAGAATTAATTGGAGTGTCCGAATCTAGGATTCAGACTATCTTATTTGTTGCAATTGTTAGAAATTTTTCGCGAAAAATCATGCATTCATTTTCTAGGATATTCTGAGTAAAGATCTCATCGAAAACTTACAGCAGCTTGCCAAACAAAAGCTAAGAGAAAAAAAAACAAAGGGATGACTGGCATAATATCTACGATTGGATTCAAAAAAGCATAAGCTTCAGGCAATTTGCCGAAGAAGAAAAAACGACTCGAATAAAGGGCAGAATTAATACAGATCAAACTTACGGTATTAAGCATAGCAGGCATTTTGTTCTTGGAGATAATTGCAATTTGATTGGATTTTTGAGATACGTAAAAAGGAAGAAAGTCTGTAAGGTATACAAAAAATCCTCCTTTTTCTTGAAATCCACCCAATCAAAAATCCTCCAATTCTCAAAGGAGAATTGAAGAAATCATACTTTCATACAATATCTTAATTGAATTCTATGTAATGATCAATAAATTCAATTGAATTAGATTATAGATATCTTATAATCTATAAGAAATCTATAGAATCTATAAGAATATGTATCAAAATCCTAATACCATATTCCATAGAATATATAATCTTTGGGCTGGAGTTGACAAAAAATCAATACCAAGGCTATTGTTTTTTAGTCTGAATTTAAAATGGAAGTGGGGCGTGGCCAAGTGGTAAGGCAACGGGTTTTGGTCCCGCTATTCGGAGGTTCGAATCCTTCCGTCCCAGAGCATATCCATTTTTTTCGGTATTTCGTATTTAGTTCGAGTGCAGGGTTGCAAATCAATGAAATTATTGAGGTGGGGGTGGTTTATCTTATCGCCTATTTTTTTCACTTTAGGAAAAGATTATTATTTCAATAATACCCAAAATCTATTTAAGCTAAAGAAATGTTTAGCTTATCTATAGTATAGGGTTATGGTTATATGGTACGTATCGTTCTAGTTCAATCCCAAGAATTGAATTTCTTGGAGTCAAAAAGGAGAGAAGGTGGAATCTATCCTATATCAATCACTTGAAGATGAAGATTCAAAACGTTATTTGTTTATAGATTCTAGATTTCTACTCCTTTCTATTCTATTTTTTTATCTAAAAATAGATTTAGGTATGTTAAACCTGCTGTCATGCTAAGACTTTTTCGGGAAAATAATTCTACCTACCCATATTACACATATCTAATATATAGTCTAATAGACTATATAGACGTTAATAAACGTTACGCATACATGGATAATTACATAGATAATATAAGTAATTTGCAGAGTACTAATGTAGGTTGCTGGAGGTTGCAAAATGAAAAACAAAAAGCCTAATTATAATTTATAATTATTCGAATAGTCCTCGATTTTTGAAATAAAAAAGGGAATAATTTCTATTACGATATACTTATTCTACCCCTATTCTCTATTCCACTTCCACTTCTCTATTCCATATTTTATCTATAAAATTCGAAAATAGAGAATCTTGATTCTACTTTTATTTGTGCTAATTTTTAAATTATTATAGGTAGCATAATAAATAAAAAATAAGTAGATATATTCAAATAAAAAATAAGGAAAAGGAATCAATGAATAGTTAGAATAAAAAATAACTAGATTACAGTTGCTATGTACAACTGACCCAATGACTATTCATGATTCCATGATTGAATCAATTCCATACCGGTTCCAAATAAGAGGAATATTATGGTAAAACTTCGTTTGAAACGATGTGGTAGAAAGCAACGTGCGACTTGAAGGACATGATCCTTTGTGGATTTTTACATCCACCATTTTCTATTTATCTAGTAATGAATGATGAAGGTGCTCTTATCTCGACATTGTTACATTGGAACCCTTTTTTCGGGGGGGGTTGTTAATAGTTCACGATGGAGCTCGAGTCGAAAAGAATTCATTTCTTTTTCGGGGTCAAGAATCTAGGGTTAATGCCAATCAATTAGAATAACTTCGTAAATATATCCTCTTCCATATATAATATACAAATTATAAATATACAAATTCTAAGGATCGGATGCAAACAAGTTTGTAATTCAAAAAAAAGAAAACTTGTTGCAATTGATCAAACTTTTTGGATTCAAAGTTCAAAGTGTATCACGGAGAATCAACTGTCCGTACGATTCTTTAATCAACAAGGGGTATGTTGCTGCCATTTTGAAAGCATTAAGAAAAGAAGCACCGAAGTCATGTCTAAACCCAATGATAAAAAAAGGATCCAAAAACAAGGAAATGCCGTTTGAATTGTCTCGTTAGTCTCAAGAATTAGATCAAACTCAAGAATCGAAATCGAATTTTAAACGAGACAAAAAAGCGGGGTAAAGACCGCTCAAAAAATGAAATTGACTAAAGATTTTCTTTGCAAATTCTCTAACTTGAGTTATGAGTACGAATGGTTTCTTTTTTTTTTTCATAAAAAGACTGAAATCCTAGTATAGTCTAGGGTATAGGCTCTTTTGTCATTTATTTTATAAAAAATATTAGAATTGCATACATAGACAAAACTTTGAAGGAAATCATTTTTCTCGAGCCGTACGAAGAGAAAACTTCTTATACGGTTCTAGGGGGGGTCCTGTTCATCTATATCTATCCCAACGAGCCGTCTATCGAATCGTTGCAATTGATGTTCGATCTCGAAGAGAAGGAAAAGACCTTAGAAGGGTGGGGTTTTATGATCCAATAAAGAACCAAACTTATTTAAATGTTCCTGTTATTTTATATTTCCTCGAAATAGGGGCTCAACCCACAGTAACTGTGCATAATCTTTTAAAGAAATCGGAAATTTTTAAGCAACTTTTGTCTAATTTTAAGCAAACGAAATTAAATTAAAGTAATACCAAGGGGGGTAGAAACTTGTCAACTTGTATAGAATTTTCTATAGTTTTTCTATACTTGTTTTTTTTACCCCCCTTTTTTCAGTCTATTCTTTTCTTTTTTCAACATTTTTTTATATTGACAACAGTGTATCGAAGAAATATAATTTATCTTGATAAGTGAAAAGGGGTCCATTTATTTCCGCCCCATAGGTTTTTTTACCAAATTCAAATGGTGTTTTTTTTCAGTTTTTTGGATTAGTTGAATGATTTGATTAGTTCATCTCTTTTCTCTTTGTTTCAATTCCATTTGATTGATTTTTCTGGTGTATCTATAACATCCCTGAGTTGAAAGCTACATTTTTTCATTTCGAATTTTAATTTTATTCGGGTTGCTAACTCAACGGTAGAGTACTCGGCTTTTAAGTGCGGCTAGAATCTTTTACACATATAGATGAAGCGAGGAATTCGTCCATACCATTGAAAAAGTTTGGAAGACCGCGACTGATCCTGAAAGGGAATGGATGGAAAAAATAGCATGTCGTATCAATGGAAAGTTCCAAGCGTATTTCATTCTTATAGGATCGGTAGAAAACCCTGTTGAAATTCTTGGAATGCAATAAAAGAAAGTTGGGTCGAAAAAATAAATGGATATGGCCCCAGGGCTTCCATTTTTTATTAGAAAGAAAAAGCAACCAGCTTTTGTTCTTAAATTGGAATAATTTCCCGATCTAATTAGACGTTAAAAGTAGATTAGTGCCTGATATGGGAAAAGCTTCTTCTCCCACGAGTGGATTCTATCTTTTTTTTAATGAATCCTAAATATTGGCATAATATATTTATATTATGGAATGGAGGTGTGTGTAAAAGAAGCAGTATATTGATAACGAACGTTTTTTCCGAAATCAAAAGAGCGATTAGGTTTAAAAAATAAAAGATTTCTAACCATCTTCTTATCTGTCCGATAACATAGATTAAATGAAATGGAAAAAAGAGAGGGCAGAGAATCTGTTGCTAAGTTGAAGGTCTTTTTTCTTAGGAGAAAAGAATACCCTGTTTTGACTGTATCGTACTATGTAGCATTTGATAACCCCTAAACTACCTTTGATTCCAATCGAATTTCAAATGGAGGAAATCCAAAGAGATTTACAGTTAGAGAGATCTCGACAGCAGGACTTTCTATATCCACTTATTTTTCAGGAGTATATTTATGCATTTGCCCATGATCGTAGTTTGAGTCGATCCTTTTTGTCGGAAAATCCTGATTCGGAAAATCAGGTTTATGAGAATAAATCCAGTTTACTAATTGTGAAACGGTTAATTACTCGAATGTATAAACAGAACCATTTTTTGATTTCTACAAATGATTCGAAGAAAAATCTATTTTTGGGCCGAAACAAGGATTTGGATTCTCTAATCCTATTAGAGGGGTTTGCATTTATTGTGGAAATTCCATATTCTCTACGAATAATATCTTCTCTAGAAGGGAAAAGGAAAAAGATAGAAAAATCTCAGACTTTACGATCAATTCATTCAATATTTCCCTTTTTAGAAGATAATTTTTCACATTTAAATTTTGTGTTAGATATCCTAATCCCCTACCCTGTCCATGCAGAAATCCTGGTTCAAACCCTTCGCTATTGGGTAAAAGATGCCCCTTCTTTGCATTTCTTACGATTTTTTCTCAACGACTATTGGGGTCTTAGTACTCCAAAGAAAGCCGGTTTAAAACGAAATCAAAGATTCTTTTTATTCTTATATAATTCTCATGTATGTGAATACGAATCCATTTTCGTATTTTTACGTAACCAATCTTCTCATTTACAATCACTCTCTTTTGGAGTTCTTCTTGAACGAATCTATTTCTACGGAAAAATAGAATGTTTGGGGAGCGTCTTTCTTAAGGTTACGGATTGTCAGGCGAACCTTTGGTTGGTCAAAGAACCTTGCATGCATTATGTTAGATATCAAAGAAAATGCATTCTGTCTTCAAAAGGAACGTCTCTTTTTATGAATAAATGGAAATGTTATCTTGTCACTTTTTGGCAATGGCATTTTTCCCTCTGGTTTCATCCACGAAGGATTTCTACAAATCCATTAT